AGTATGATGGCGGTTGGGCAAGTATGCCCCCATCGTCTAGTGGTTCAGGACATCTCTCTTTCAAGGAGGCAGCGGGGATTCGACTTCCCCTGGGGGTAGGGTAATACGAAAGGAAGTTGATTATGGATTACCAATAAGCCTAAAATGGATTCTTCCTGGGTCGATGCCCGAGCGGTTAATGGGGACGGACTGTAAATTCGTTGGCAATATGTCTACGCTGGTTCAAATCCAGCTCGGCCCAATAATGCCCAAGAATTCGCCAATCTACCATGAGATGGTATAACCCCCTTGTCCTTGAGAAATACCTGATACAGAGGAATAAAAAAGAATTTAAATTTATGCTAAATCCCTTATTTCCCTGGGATTGTAGTTCAATTGGTTAGAGCACCGCCCTGTCAAGGCGGAAGCTGCGGGTTCGAGCCCCGTCAGTCCCGAAGGATCCAATAAATACATCAATTCATCTCTCCCTTTTCTGTGAAAGGGAGGACAGGGAGCAGAATTTCATTCCCAAGAGGAGATCCTTTTTTTTTTTTCCTTCCTATTTTTTTATTTTTTTAGGGGTCCCATCGAAGAAAGAACAAAGCCTAAAAAAATAGTGAATTTGATGGAATATTAGATCTTTTATACCGGGACTCATCTTTATCACATTTCTTTGTCTTCCAAGAAAATTAGATTATTAAAAAAAAAACAGAGCTTAGAACTTAACTCCTTTCTTTTTCCATTTCGCTTCTATTGTTTGTTTGGGTTTGTTACTAATGGAAATGAAAGGGTGGTCACATGATACTTCATCAGATGATTGTACAAGGAAAACCTAAGGTAGGTTATAGAAAAGAAAGAAGAAAAAATAATAATAAATCAAGGAATTTTTGATTGGTTCAGGAATCCCATTTTGGATTCGGTATGGATAAAAGATCTTCCTATGTTATACTATTCAATTCTCGACGACGAATTCATTTGATAGCACAGATATTGTTATTCATGATATTGATCCGATTCAAGATCATCGAGAAGTAATTCATTCATTGAATTTACAGGCGAAAGATTTATTATCTCTATGGGATTAAATCCCGAGTTATTGTGAAGTAAAAAAAAGATGAGATTATGGAAGTAAATATTCTTGCATTTATTGCTACTGCACTGTTCATTCTAGTTCCTACTGCTTTTCTACTTATCATTTACGTAAAAACAGTTAGTCAAAATGATTAATTAATTTGAATGAAACTTGATTTCTGAGTTCTTATCAATGATTGAAGAAATAAAACGAAAAGGATTCCAATTTCGCGTCTTAAATGAAATGAGCGGACTATAATCGGCTCTATGAGATCCGATAGTATGGTAAGAAAGAAATAGATGAAATCTTTCTTTCTACCATACTATCTATTAGTGTTATTGTAGTGTATAAAGTTGTAAAGTTGTACTTTACAATAAAGAGAAAAGCTTAATATAGATCAATCTCCAATATTATCTTCATATATGTAGATATAAATTTCATATATGGAATGGACATAGCATCAAATTGGATTTCTTTGATACATCTATTTGTTCCGATCACTCTGAAATAATCGTCTTACTCTTAGAGTTCTAATTCCTAGATTTTTTATTATTTCCATCCAATATGAATTTCGGGATCTATCGAAAGAATCAAGAAAAAGCATTATGGGCATATCTTAAGAAAAACATGTAGTAATCTGTTTTTTTAGCATTTCGAAGAAATAATTGATTGAGCCATTGACAGGAGTTCTATGGGCACTTCTTCATATTTCGAAAAGAAATAAAATAAATAGTAAACCTCGCCGATTTTAACGCTTGAACCATGATATGAAATGGGTTGATAAAGTATCAAAAATTTTAAAAATCTAATAAAACAAGCGGTAAGTGCGCAATAAATATGTGACTCGCCCAAGTCAAGATCTTATTATGCATAGTATCTTGTTAGCCAACCACTATGCTATGTCTATATTGTTTTCTTTCTCATAGAAAGTGGGTATACATTTACCAAAACGACTTCCTCTTTGAACAGTAAAGAGGGAAAGAAAAAAATCAAATCAAAAAAAAAAAAAGGGGTCGGGTCTTCCTCAGTATCCATCTATAATTCTAATTCTGGTAAAAGCCCGTTAGAAAATTTCAGAAGAATTAGGTTGGAATGAATTTCCTATCATCTGTATCCCTTTCCTTTCGAAATACAAACATGGGAATCATTGAAATATCTCTTTGATTGAAAGAGTATTAGTCATATCATACATTACTCTACTAGAATCCAATGGAATTTGGAAATGAAGATATTTTTATTTGAAAAAGTTCAAAACGCGTTGCAAAACGATCTATAAAATAATTGATACAGTTTGATTCCTCAACTTTATTAGTAGTAACTCTAGAGTCCACTTCTTCCCCATACTACAAGTGAAAGGGAAAATGTAAAGACTACCATTAAAGCAGCCCAAGCGAGACTTACTATATCCATGTGAATTATGTCCCCTATCTCTATGACGGAATTGTTCCA